CCGCACTCAAAGGTAGGGCATTTCCCATTGAGATAGGAACTTCTGTACCCGAACCAATGGTATCTCCAATTCTCGCCCCTCTGGGATGTAAAATATAGTTCTTCTCACCATCCCGATAGTGTATGAGACAAATGTGTGCATTTCGATTAGGGTCGTATTCTATGGTTACGATTCTCCCAGATATGTCTTTTTCATTCCGTCGAAAATCGATTTGACGGTATAGACGCTTATGCCCTCCCCCTCTATGCCTTGCGGTAATGATTCCTCTGGCATTCCGCCCTTTCCCACAATGACGCTTTCCAGAGATCAAATTCTTTCGTGGATTGGATTTCACTCGACTGTCTGCGGCCCCATTGCGTGTGCTCGGGGTAGAAGTTTGGTATAAATGGATCGCCGTGTTATTCAGTATTTTGATTGAAGCTCTTTTCTTTCTAGCGAAAGGGGTGGAATAGAATAACCTGGTTGAAGCGTAATGATCATACGTCTGTAATGCATTGTATGTCCCCTAATAGGTCCCATTCTTCGACCCTTTCCCGGGAGCCGATGACTATTCATAGCTATTACCTTAACCCCAAAGAAGAGTTCGACCCAATGCTTGATTTCGGTCCTAGTTGATCCTGATTCGACATTAGAAGTATATTGATTCTTCCCCACCAATAGCCTAACACTTTTTTCGGTAAATACTGCATATTTGATTCCATCCATAAATCCACTTTCTTTCCTATGAGTTCCAGTATTGATAAGAATTCGAGTTCTTACTGTTCATATGTTATAGTATGAATATACCACACCAATTCGTTCTCTATTAAGATTCGAATTCAAATCTACAGAATCGAACGAATCTTATAGAGAACTCTATCGAAATCGAACGCTATCGAAATCGAAGATCGAAAGAATTCTGAAAACAAGAAAATTATATAATAGACATATAAAGTAAGATCGATTTCTCTGATGATGATGATACAGAGCCAGTTCCAATAGACTGAACTTATGAAACGCTCCCATCCCATTGGTGTGCATCCAGTAGGAATTGAACCTACGAATTCGCCAATTATGAGTTGGGCGCTTTAACCATTCAGCCATGGATGCTTGGATCATCATACATCGTGAATCAATCATTTCCAACCCTACCCATAACCATAACCATGCCAAGAAAACCGCGGAGAGGCTATGAAGTCCAATTATGGATCTTCGAATTGAGAGAGATACTGAGAGAAATCAAGACTTTTGGCTATTTGTATTTGTTCGATTCATGGACCCAATTCGATTTCGTGGAATCTTTTACTTACCTTTTTTTCCACCAAGAACGTTTTCTGAAACTTTTTGACCCCCGAATTTGGAGTCTCCTCCTTTCGGGTTCACCAAGCAACCGATCTTTCACGAGCAAAGTTGTAGTACTGGTTAAGGGTGTAGTACTGATTCTAGTAGCGGTCCTTATATCTCGTATGCACCATCAAACTATGGTCGAAAGAAAAAATCTCTATTTGAGGGGGCTTCTTCCTCTACCTATGAATTCCATTGGACCCAGAAATGATGCATTGTTTCGTTCTTCCCATAGGTTGGTTGTTTCGCTCCTGTATCTTCCAAAAGGGAAAAAGATCTCTGAGAGTGGTTTCATGGATCCGAAAGGGAGTCCTTGGGTTCTCCCAATAACTCAAAAGTGTATCATGCCTGAATCTAACTGGGGTTCGCGGTGGTGGAGGAACTGGATCGGAAAAAATAGGGATTCTAGTTGTAAGATATCGAAAGAAACCCTAGCTGGAATTGAGATCTCATTCAAAGAGAAAGATATCCAATATCTGGAGTTTCTTTTTGTATCCTATACGACGGATGATCCGATCGCGCTCGGCAGGGACCACGATTGGGAATGGTTTGATGGCCTGTCTCCGAGGAAGAAGCGAAACAGAATCAACTTGAATTCGGGACAGCGATTCGAAATCTTAGTGAAACACTGGATTTGTTATCTCATGCCTGCTTTTCGTGAAAAAAGACCAATGGAAGGGAAGGGTTTCTTCAAACAACAGGGATCAGATTTTTTGAGGACGGTATCGAGAGAGAATTGGATTTGGTTAGACAATGTGTGGTTGGTAAACAAGGATCGGTTTTTTCGCAAGGTACGGAATGTCTCGTCAAATATTCACTCTGATTCCACAAGATCTAGTTTCGTTCAAGGAACGGATTCTAGCCAATTGAAAGGATCTTCGGATCAATCCAGAGATGCTTTCGATTCCATTAGGAATGAGGATTCGGAATCTCACACATTGATCAATCAAAGAGAGATTCAACAACTCAAAGAAAGATCGATTCTTTTGGATTGGGATCCTTCCTTTCTTCAAACGGAAGGAACCGAGATAGAATCAGACCGATTCCCGAACAGCCTTTCTGGAGATTCCTCAATGTCCCGGCTATTCGCGGAACGTGAGACGCAGATGATTCGTCATCTGCTTCCGGAAGAAATCGAAGAATTTCTTGGGAATCCTACAAGATCAATTCGTTCTTTTTTCTCTGACAGATGGTCAGAACTTCATCTGGGTTCGAATCCTACTGAGAGGTCCGATCCTAAATTGTTGAAGAAACAACACGATGTTTCTTTTGTCCCTTCCAGGCGATCGGAAACGAAAGAAATAGTGGATCTCTTCAAGATAATTCCGTATTTACAAAAGACCATCTCAATTCATCCTATTTCATCAGATCCGGGATGTGATAGGGTTCCGAAGTATGAACCGGATCTGGACAGTTCCAATAAGATTTCATTCTTGACCCAAAATCCATTTTTGGATTTCTTTCATCTATTCCATGACCGGAACAGGGTGGGGTACACGTTACACCACGATTTTGAATCCGAAGAGAGATTTTCAAAAATGGCAGATCTACTCATTCTATCAATCACCGAGCCGGATCTGGTGTATGATTATGATAGGGTATTTTTTCCCTTTTCTGAGGGATTCCACTCCGGGGATGAATCGAAAAAGAAATCTTTATTGGTTGTACCTCCTATTTTTTCTGAAGATCCAAAACCAAAAAGAGTGGTATTTGCTAGCAACAACATAATGGAGGCATTCAATCCATATAGATTGATCCGAAATCTGATTCAAATCCAATATAGCACCTATGGGTACATAAGAAATGTATCAAATCGATTCTTTTTACTGTTACTGAATCGATCCGATCGCAACTTCGACTATGGAATGAAAGGGGATCCAATAGGAAGTAAGACTCTGAATCATAGAACTAGAATGAAATATACGATCAACCAGCATCTCTCGAATTTGAAAAAGAGTCAGAAGAAAGGGTCCGACCCTCTTAGTTCTCGAACCGAGAGATCCATGAATCGGGATCCTAATGCATATAGATACAAATGGACCCAAAATTTCCAGGAACATTTGGAACATTTCATTTCTGAGGCTACGAGGCGTTTTCAATTTCAAGTAGTGTTCGATCGATATCATCATCATCGAGATCGATTCTGTATTCATCGATCTCGATATCGATTCCGTATTCATCTGAATCGATTAGGTATTCATCGATCTCGATTCCGTATTCATCTGAATCGATTCCGTATTCATCTGAATCGATTCCGTATTTCTCTGAATCGAGATCGCTTCTGTATTCATCTGAATCGCTTCCGTATTTCTCTGAATCGCTTCCGTATTCATCTGAATCGATTCCGTATTCATCTGAATCGATTCTGTAGTCATCTGAATCGATTCCGTAGGAATCCGACTCAATATTTGATTGATTTGGGCGAGTTTATGGCGAAACTGTCGAAGTCACATCCCTTTTTGACGAAGTCACCTCGTTTCCTTTTGTCGAAGGCATTCTTATTTTTCTCGAATTCACTTCCCTTTTGGTCGAAGTCACTTCTCTTTTTTTTGTCGAAGTCACTTCTCTTTTTGTCCTTTTTGTCGAAGTCACTTCCCTTTTTCTTTGTGAGTATCGGAAGTTCCCCCATTCCTGGGTCTGAGATTCCCATCTATATCTATGAATTGAAAGGGCCGAATGATCCACTCTGCAATCAGTTGTTAGAATCAATAGGTGTTCAAATCGTTCCTTTTAATAAACGGAAACCCTTCTTATTGGATGATCATGATTCTTCCAAAAAATCGAAATTCTTGATCAATGGAGGCACAATATCACCATTTTTGTTCAATAAGACAAAATGGATGATTGACTCATTCCCTACTAGAAAGAATTGCAGGAACGATTTTGATAACACGGATTCCTATTTCTCAATGACATCCCACGATCGAGACAATTGGCTGAATCCCGTGAAACCATTTCATCGAAGTTCATTGATATCTTCTTTTTCTAAAGCAAATCGACTTCGATTCTTGAATAATCCACATCACTCCTGGTTCTATTGTACCAAAAGATTCCCTTTTTATGTGGAAAAGGCCCTTCTCAAGAATTCGGATCTTACGTATGGACAATTCCTCAATATCTTGTTCATTCGCAACAAAAGATTTTCTTTGTGCGTCGGTAAAAAAAAACATGTTTTTTGGGAGCGAGATACGATTTCCCCAATCGAATCACAGGTATCTAAGATATTCCTACCTAAGGATTTGCCACAAAGTGGTGACGAAACGTATAACTTGTACAAATCTTTCCATTTTCCAATGCGATCCGATCCATTCGTTGGTAGAGCTATTTATTCGATCGCAGACATTTCTGGAACACCTCTAACAGAGGGACAAATAGTCCATTTTGAAAGAACGGATTGTCCACCTCTTTCAGATATGCATCTATCTGATTCCGAAGGGAAGCAGTATCTCAATTTCAATTCAAACATGGGTTTGATTCACACTTCATGTGCTGAGAAATCCAAAAAGAGGAAAAAACGGAGTCTTAGGTTTAAGAAACGGGAGATGGATAGAACCCTTCAACGAGAGCGTGCTTTTTCAAATCTCTCAAAATGGAATCTGTTCCAACCATATATACCGTGGTTCTTTACTTTGACAGGGTTCAAATATCTAAAATTCGCCCTTTTAGATCCTTTTTCAAACCTAGTGAGCAGTCACATATCTATTTTTCAGGATATTCTGGAGACATCATGGTGGATTCTTCAGACAAAATTGTGGGCGATTCTTTCAAACTGGAATCTCAGTGAGATTTCGAGTCATTGTTTACAGACTCTTCTTCTGTCCGCAGAACTGATTCATCGAAATAATGAGTCACCCCTATGGCTGAGATCATCAAATGCTCGGGAGTTCCTCATCCTTTTCCTTCTTCTTGTTGCTGGATATCTCGTTGGTACACATCTTCTCTTTGTTTCCCGAGCCTTTAGTGAGTTACAGACGGATTTCAAAAAGATCAAATCTTTGATGATTCCATCATACATGATTGAGTTGCAAAAACTTCTGGATAGGTATCCTCCATCTGAGCAGAATTCTTTCTGGTTAAAGAATCTCTTTCTAGTTGCTCTGGAACAATTAGTCTATTTTCTAGAAGCAATATGGGGTTCTGCTTTTAACATGCTATTGGGTGGCGGTCCCACTTATGGGTTCAAATCCATAGGTTCTAAGAAGAAATTTTGGAATAGGAATCTCATGGGTATCATGGATTTCCTAAGGATCATACCAAATCCTATCAATCGAATCACTTTTTCGAGAAATACGAGACATCTAAGTCGTACAAGTAAAGAGATCTATTCATTGATAAGAAAAAACGTGAACGTTGAGTGGATTGATTATCGAAAGAAACTCGAATCCTGGGTCGCGACCAGTGATGTGATTGAGGATGAAGAAAGAGAATTCTTGGTTCAGTTGTTCACCTTAACGACAGAAAAAAGGATGGATCAAATGCTATTGATTCTGACTCATAGTGATGGTTTATCAAAGAATGACTCTAGTTATCAAATGGTTGAACAACAGGGATCAATTTACTTACGATACGTAGTTGACATTCATCAAAAGGATCTAATGAATTATGAGTTCAATAGATCCTGTTTAGCAGAAAGACGGATATTCCTTGCTCATTTTCAGACAATCACTTATTCACAAACCTCGTGTGGGGCTACTCGTTTTCATTTCCCATCTCATGGAAAACCCTTTTCGCTCCGCTTACCCCTATCCCCCTCTAGGGGTATTTTAGTGATAGGTTCGATAGGAACTGGACGATCCTATTTGGTCAAATCCCTCGCGACAAACTCCTATCTTCCTTTCATTACGGTAGTTCCAAACAAGTTCCTGGATCCCAATTACATTCCTTATCAGTATCAATTCGATCCTTTTGATAGTGAGCCTGAGGATCTTGCTAATGAGTATAACGATCTTTCTTATGGGTATCTTGAGAGTCTTGATATGCTGGATGTTGATGAGAGTGACGATATCGATAGCGATAGCGATAGCGATGATGACCTTGATATCGATGATATAAAGCTGCTAAATGCGCGACCTGAGGATAGACTACTACTAGATCCATTTAGTATCCGCATTCCATTGGAAATAGCAAAAGCAATGTCCCCTTGCATACTTTGGATTCCAAACATTCATGATCTGTCTGTGCGTGCGTCGAATACCTTATCCCTCGGTCTATTAGTGAACTCTCTCTCCAGGGATTGTGAAAGATGCTCCACTAGCAATATCCTTGTTATTGCTTCGACTCATATTCCCCAAAAAGTGGATCCCGCTCTAATAGCTCCGAATAAATTAAATACATGCCTTAAGCTACAAAGGCTTATGATTCCACAACAACGAAAGCACTTTTTCACTCTTTCATATACTAGGGGATTTCACTTGGAAAAGAAACTGTCCCATCCTAATGGATTCGGGTCCATAACCATGGGTTCCAGTGTACGAGATCTTGTAGCACTTACGAATGAGGCCCTATCCATTAGTATTGCACAGAAGAAATCCATTATAGACACTCATACAATTCGATCTGCTCTTCATAGACAAACTTGGGATTTTCGAGCCAAGGTAAGACCGGTTCAGGATCATGGGATCCTTTTCTATCAGATTGGAAGGGCTATTGCACAAAATGTACTTCTAAGGAATGGCCCCATAGATCCTATATCTATCTATCTGAAGAAGAGATTCCCTACGGGTTCTTATTTGTCCAACTGGTACTTCGAGCTTGCAACGAGCATGAAGAGATTAACGATACTTCTTTATCTTTTGAGTTGTTCTGCCGGATCGGTCGCTCATGATCTTTGGTCTCTACCCGGACCCGATGAAAAAAATGAGATAATTTCTGATTTGGTTGAGACTGATTCTGCTCTAGTTCGTGGCCTATTAGAAGTATTCGAAGGAGAAGGCACTCTGGTGGGATCCTCTCGGACAGAAAAAGATGGCAGTCAGTTTGCTAATGATCGAGTGACATTGCTTCTTCGGTCTGAACGAAGGAATCCCTTAGATATGATGAAAAATGGATTTTGTTCTAGCGTTGATCAGAAATTTCTCTATGAAAAAGACGAATCGGAGTTTGAATTGGAAGACGGGGTTCTATTTAGAGAAAGAGACCGCGACCTGCAACAGATAGAGGAGGATTTCTTCAATGACATAGTTTGGTCTCCTAGAATATGGTACCCCGATCTATTTGGTTGGATCGAAAGTCCCAATG